GGAGCGGATCGCAACTCAAGCACAACTAGAGTTCACTCACCCACGTGCCCAATACTTGATGTGATGACTCTAGCCCCATGTCGGCTTCATTGACGAGTCATGATGCTGCGATATAGGAGACTTTCATTTCACTTAACTCATCAAAGCAAGGAGTAGATAGACAATTAGTTCCGAGACTAAGAGATTGGGCTATCGGCCGGTATCAGTTGAAGTCAACAAAGAAGGAAAGCCTTCCCCCAATCCAACCTTTTCAGGTGAAAAGAAGATAGATGACTGAGAGTCACGGGATTTTGAAAGCGCCGCATCTAGCTCAGCAGCTTCTTCAAAAGAGATGACGGATACAGAGCGGTTTGTAGGCTCATTCACGAACTAGGCCATGAGTTTGCTTTAACGAGTGCACGAGCAGAAGCGGAGACAGAGTTGTCCCCCGATCTGAGATATTAGCGAGATTAGCTACACGCCACTTAACCTAAAGCCTAAAGAAAGGTCGACCTGAGAAAGCCCTTTTTAAGCTGATAGGAGAACTTCACTTACTCAATTTCTTGAGTAGCGAGAATCTTTCCTCAGAGGCACGGAAAGGGTCCAAGCCATAGGAAAGACAGCAACTTGAGTGCGGAGAAGGGGAAAGGGCGCTCGAAGCAAAAGGAAAGAAAAGCACACCATATAGCGGCATCAGCAGTTGATGACGGCCGGATTCAAGCAAAAAATGGGATAACCTGAGAAGGAGAGGTCTCCTTTCTATATGAAAGACGAAGATCTGGCTTTGAAGCCTCCTTGAGTCCGGCTTAGCTTCAGGTACGAGTCAAGAACAGAAGAAGGGGATCGCCACACAAGCTAAAAGCTGTTGTTTAGATGACTTTATGTTATGAAACAACCCAGAAAAAAAGTAATTATTGGAGTACCCAGTAGAGGCTTTCTTAGTGAAAAAAGTATATTCATGGATGGATTAGGGGAAAGAGTCTTCACCTTACTTTCAAGTGTCAATCATTTTTATTGAACTTTCTTTCAGGCTAGCTCTGGGCAGGGCGCATACACACGAACCCACTTTGAGTCGGATCCGAGCTCCAGTAGACAGCGAGACAGCCATTGTGGTAAACGGGGGCAAAGCAAGGGAAAGAGAGGTGAGTGACGCCAACCAGCACGAAAGCAAGTGTTGTTATCACACGTCCGTCCTGTCTGATTGATTCACCTTCGATTATTCAATCAAGGAAGCAGAGTCAACGGCCTTTGAAGAAAGATGACTTCTATTTTAAGATATTGAGTTGGACAGTATAAAAAAGCCCGAAGGCCAAAAAGAAGAGCAAAAACAGAGGAGATGTCTTCCTCATAGGCCATTGACTATCTATCCCCGGAGTCTTTCTCTCCGTCAAAGGGACTCTACTCTCTCTTTCTTGAACAAGCACGGCGCTATCAGGACAAAATCCTAGCAGAAGCAGAAAAAGAGGAAGAGAAAGAGGAGCGAACAGCCACTATAACATCGTTAGATGAGCTTCAGTTGCGCCCCTTTGTGAACGAGGGGATCGAACCAGCCAAAGGAAGTACAGTTTCAAGACTACGAGACTAAGAGTTGGGAATAGCCGCATGTCATCTTTCTCAGAGTCTGAGCCTGACACCTCTATTATTATTATATTACATCAAACAACAATTGAATTGGGATCAAAGAATTAAGGGATTGGATTTGTCCCCGTCTGTCTTGTGTTCAACGAAGGAAAGCGCCCTTCCTTCTTCAGCTTGAAAGACATCTCAGGAACTTCAACTGAAGAAATTTCTTTAGTAGCGAGAACCCTTCCTACTCGAGAATAAGGTCAGGAAGTGAAGCGTTTTTTCAGTTTTTCTTTCAAAATCAAAATATAGTAAGTGTTATGCGGGGGTGGGGATTCAGACCGATGAGGGACGTAGGAATTGCCCTTAACTGTCCGGAAGGCTGAAATAGCTTTCTCGGGAGCCTCTGGGAGGTCGGGGTATTCAATCCCATGATACTAAAGGAGCAGGGCGTCGTATCCCAGGGGTTCTACTAATACATCGTATAGCGGGTCCAGGCTTGAAGTTATACCAAAAATGGAATGGGACAGTCATTCGAAAATGAGAAAAGAAGGGTGTCAAGACATCTATATGACCAAGATGGCCATCTCACGAATTGGATTCGAACCAATATCAAGCTACTTTCCTTTAGTAGATCTGTCATCCCCCTCATTATAGTCCTCCTAGAATCAATAGCATTTCGTCGGAATACATCCTGTCTTTTCACCTTAGTAGTCCTATGCATAGTCAGTACTATAGCCCCAATCATGGCTACTAATAAAATCAGACTAGGAACCAAAAACCAGACGGAATAGTAGGTATAAAGTAAATTGCCCAATGTTTCCAAATTAGTCCAACTTCGTACCTTTCCGGCATAAACCATATATCTCAGAGAGGTCGTATTTCTTTGGGTTGGTAGTAATGGAATGCTTTCATTATCTAAAATGAAGAACATTTCCCACCAAAAGATCAGTCCAATAATACCACTCACTGGTAAATAGCGCAATACTTCTTCGTGAATCTCCGCTATTTGAATATGGAACATCATAACAACGAATAGGAATGAAACGGCTATAGCTCCTATATGAACTACTGGGAAGATCATAGCGAAAAAGTCGAGACCTAACAAAAGAAGTAAACCTGAAGTGTTGCGAAAGACTGGGATGGGAAACAAAACGGAATGTACCGGATTTTTAGCACGTACAACCATCAAACCAGAGACCAAAGCAAGGCTCGACAAAACAGAAAGTATCATAGTACGTCGTCCTTCCCTGTTCTAGTGCTTGCAGATACACTTATATACCCGAATTTCGCCGGTTTGTAGGAATGATAACTGATCATTTGATCAGAAAACTAAGGGAGCCTGGGCATAAAGAAACTGGAAAAAGGTTTCTAAGCAAAGTTGCTGAGTATAGGTCTCGTGTGCTTGCTATAGAAAGTACATATACGAGTCACGAGTAAGAGGAGTCGATGGATGTTCATATTTGAGTATTTGCTGACGGAATGCCTCACATCAAGGTGACAGGATTCGAACCTATGGCCCTCTGTACCCAAAACAGATGCGCTGACCAGACTGCGCTACACCTCGTCTCACCACCCCGGAGCATATAGATCCACCCGATCGATGAACACTCAAACCGAACTCACCCATCCTTTTGGGCACAGGGACGCGAGAACCTAAGAAACAGCTTTTTTCTTTTATTTCTTTTCATTTTGAATGAAAAATTTTCATTTTCTATTTTTATATATTTTATCTTTTATATATATATCTTTTTAATATGCCTCCAGCAAGATAGGGCGACGCAAAAAAGCCGTATAGTGCAGGAGCGCTCACATTTTTTGGCTTACTCTTGCACTTGAATTTCCAAATCCGGCCTTTGGACCCTTGGCCCGCTTAGAAGTGGATTCGAACCACTGACACAAGGATTTTCAGTCCTTTGCTCTAACCAGCTGAGCTACCTGAACCACTTTCCTAAAAGATGTTTTATTCATCGAATAGCGCCCTACCTTACCACTTGACTAGTAAAAAGCCCTGGTACTAAAAAAATAGAATCTAATCTATATATAGGCCTCTTCGTCAAGCTTTCGAGCAGCTCTTTCAACTGCCGCCTAATCCCCCTCAAGAACCGAGAGCCGCCCAGCCCCTGGACAGCCGGAGGGAGCTTGCTTATAGAAAGAAGATAGGCCGATCAAACAAAAAGAACGCGCAAAGGTCTCTCCGCTCCTAGTCACTAAGTAGTGCTATTCTGGGGGGGCTGGACTCCACCAAGAGGTTCTTTCTCTCACGTCATTTCGCCCGCCCGTTTCCTTTCCTTTTGCCGAAGTTCGTTCAGTCGGTAAGCATCCCGTTAGCTCTTCATATTTCCTAGCCTATCTATCCCCACTATCTCCGAATTCTGTAAGCCGTAGGAAGTCCGTAAAATGTGAATAAAGTCCTCACGCGAAAGTTCATCGCCTTCGCTTATCTTGTTTTTTAAGGTCAGTTCTTGTATGATGTCGACGAAGGTATCATGTTCACGATTATTATTCTTGCAAAACTCGGAAAGTATTAAAGCACATTTCTTCCTCAAGCTGTCGATTGTGTCAGTCGGAAGTGCATACGGCGGATCAGCTTCCTCTACCTAGGTACGGATTGGATGCTCCTCCTGCTCGGGCAGGACTCTCAGACGGCTATGATCGGACAATAGAGTATGTATATGTAAGATATAGCTCGTGCCTCTTAGGCTTAACAAGATGGGGTTCGGATGAAAACGGATCTCGCTAATCCAGTCTATTCTATTTTGAATAGTCCAGGTAGTTGACTACAGGATCGGATCCTCTGTCTTTGCCTGAAACTTTCACTGTCTGTAAAAGGAATAGCTGAACTACTACATTGATTAGGCGGATCTAACTCTTTTGAGAAATGCCAATTGCGAGCTCTAGCAGATGTTCCCGATCTTGAATTTATTTCATTTCACTCCCTTTCTGGTAAGGAAAGACCTAAAACCGTGCTTACTATTTACTTACTTTAGGTTTTTTGTTTGCAAATCGCCTGAACTTTTAGAGTTTCAAGCAGGAACTTTCCGAAAGGAATCTTGGAAAATCGGCCTAAGAAAAGAAGACGAGGTGAAGGAAAGCAGAATGATTTGAGTGTTCCGGGGAGATCGAATATTAACTAGCTAACTCGATGGAACGTCGAAGCTAGCCAGCTTTGAAGTAATAGGAATTAGGTAAGAAGCAAGGACCGATTGGACAGCGAAAGCTAAGCGACAAAGAGCAGGAAGAGGTTTAGGAATAAGTAAGAAAGCAGCAAATCCTTACTCGAAGAGAGGGTTACAAGGAATTTTTGGCCGGCCCCATATAGATTCAGCTTAGGGGTTTATGAGAGATTGATTGATGGACCTAAGCTAAACAACTAAGATTGAACCTAAACCAAAACCTATAGACTGAATTAGGAGAGCAGAGGTTGAATTCAAGACCAGGAAAGCAAGTTATATCGAAGCCCAATGCTGCGACTACAAGTGAAGAAATTGGGTTCAACTAAGTCCAACATAGGTTGTCCACCAAAAAGGGGAAGTTCCCGTGATTGAAGGTTTATGGATATCCTACCCTAAGACGAGAGGGTTGGGCTTAGAACAAGACCCATCGGTGGATAAGATCACATCTTCATAACAAAAGGTGTACACGTTCGGCCTAACTCAAGGTAATGGGCCAAACCTAACGAGTCCAAACTGGATCTTATTGTATGACAAAACCACAGATTGGGCTTAATATTCAAGGCCCAGAAAAGATGGGTTGAATCCAGAAAGCCTTACCGCTCTTATTCCGCAGCCTTTAGCACATAGCAGTCGACGCAGAAGAGAGCAGCCCTACAAAATAGTAAAACTTCCTTCCTGTGATGTTAGTATTCGTATTACATACACTGATGTAAGTGGAATCAATCACCTAAATGACATGATTCAACTGCCAGTGAGATTAGGAGCTTCCTGAGAAGAGTAAGTTGAATCATGTAAATAGCATGATTCCTCAGCTGAAGCATTGTTTAAACACTGAAAGAGTGATATTAGAATATACCTGAGAAGGAAGAAAGTTGAATCAGCAAAATGGCATGATTCAACAACTGATGAATTGTTTGTTGAATCATCCAATTCGCGCTCGCTCTAAAAAATACTACAGTATAAATAGAGAATCAACAAGAACTGCCATTTGCCAGAAAACTCTTCTTTCGATGATAAATCAATCCTTACACTCAAAGAGATTTCTAAAACAAACAATGGCTGGAGAATTCAGACTACACCAACTTTTCTCTGAAATAGAGAAAGAAGAAAAATTGATACAGGAGCGCAAGGAACTCCTTATAAGGTTCTGGAAAAAACTTCCAAAAGACACTCCACTCAGGGAAGCAGAGCTCAGGCTCAAAGCCCTACGGGAAGAGCAGAACTCTCTTGTGAGAGAAATGACATTAAAACACCGAGGTAACGGAAGTGAAGGCAACTCAACAGGAGGAATAATAAGAGGAGCACAGGGAGAAAATTGAAGGAACAGGAGAGAAGAATAAGAATTAGTTTATTTTAGCCAATTGTTAGTTATATTTGAAATGTAGTGCCTGTTCTGTAAGCTCTCTTATAGGATCTCCCTTTGTTATTTTTTATAAAAAATATATAAAAATAGGTTATTCCTATGAGTAATGTTCCGAAATCATTTATAAAATGTTTATATCAAAACAAAACTCCCAGGATAAAATAAATTAGAGTTTCTAAATGCTTTGAATCAATATTCATTGGAGGTTATCATGGTGTATACACTTGGTAGTGTCGTAAATAGTGTACAATCAGAGTTTCCTGCTGTTCGCCTATCTACTCTGGTTGAGCATCTTGATTCCCTCATTAGAACGCATGCTCGTTTGATGAAAGATCGCAGGTGTGGCTCCTTCCTATGGTCTCTACTGCCAACTCGTTTCACTCCAGTTTACCGTAGCAACTACAGCAAGCTGCCTAGCTCCCTGGCTCGTATGACTAGCTCGCTTACTTTACTTTCACTCAACAGCCTAGCTCTAACAAGCCAACTCCGTTCCTTATCGCTTCGTTTGCTATCCTACCCTACTTCGCTAGCTAGACTATCGCAAGTCATTTATACCACCTGGCCATCGCCAACCAAGAGGGGGATGAACCTACTTCCAGAGACTACTCGCCTTGAACTCCGTCCCCTGAACTTGACTGCTTATGCAACTACAGTGCTATAAAAAAGAAAAATGGCAGGAGACCACATACCAAGAAAGAAAAAGCTAGGGATGAGCTACTTAGACCTTTGCGTTTCAATATCAACGATTAGAAGAGGTACGAAGTGAGCCACAAACCATATTTCTGATTATGCTCATTCCATTTGACTGCTAATCACAAATGACATTCAATCTTTCTGCGATAAGAAGATAAATGATTTCATTACCATAGATCCAGATAGCATAAGGGAGAGGGAATTCTTTTTTTGATCAATCGCCTGAACCTGCCTTTCTTTCTTTGCCAGGAGGGGTGGGCCAATCACTAATGGATCTCTCAACGAGAGCCTCATTCTGTCTAGAGGAAATTGATTAGGTTTAGGTGGATCCGGTTGATTATGCGATTCGGTAGATGATTCGGAAGTTGGTTCAGCGATAGATGTAGTCGATGGGCTAAATCGTCGAACTCCTCATTGCCCCAATCTTCCCTGTAGGCTCCCTGCTCCGCCAGCGCGACAACTGTCCGAATCATTTGACGCTTCTTCTCACTGAGCAGCCCCTCGACTTCTACTTCAGGTTCGGGGAGCTCCGGCAGGGGAACTTGAGTCTCAGCAGAACCTTCCCTTTTTTGATCTCTCCTTTCCCGCGAATTTTCTCCATTTTGCTGGGGAGCGGAGGTTGTTCCCATCATTGAAGTCAGAGTGTGGGACTGAGTCTTCTGAATGATAAAGACCAAAAAGTACTTAGTTTTGTTGGAAAAATCAACGCAAATCTGATCTTTATTTTATCTCGGGCTAGATCTTCAATTCTCTCCTTTAGAAAGCTGCGAAAGGCCCGGCCCTGAACATCCCTTTTTATCGAATGAAAGACCCTCGCCCCGCTTCCTATCGATATGGCGGATGCGAGGCGAAATCAAAGTCATCAAATGCTCTTGACTAGCTAGCAGGTTGGCTAAAGCGCAGCTCAATGAGGTACCAAGACCACCCATTGAATCAGCATCCTTCTCTACGTAATACTTAGCCTTATCCACCTTCTACATTTGGCGACTCCAGTGGGTAGGTGACTACACAAGTGAATGGCAAAGAGAAAATAGCCAACGGACCGAGTGAACCCAGGAAACGAAGTTGACGAGCAAGAACGTACTGACGACGAACTTTCTGAGCACGAGATGCCATCTCCACCTCGGGCACCTGGCGGCCCGAGTAAGAAGTCGCAGAACTGCTCAGTCGTGCGTTTGCACAGAACAATGAAAAGATGATGCAATTCTTCCAACAATTTAGTTCAAACCGAGCCTGACGAAAACGACGCCAGAGAGCATATCTCCCGCTTCCTCGAAGCACTTGGCGAACATGAAGAAAATGCAAACCTGCGACTACGATAATTCTCTAAGTTTTCTTGTTCTTGCTTTTTACCATACTAAATTCCCTCTGTTGTCAGTGGGCCGCCACTTCCCCTTCTTCGGAGTGAGGACATATCCTAATGAATTAGACGACCTCGGAAGGAACCAAGGTCGGTGAGGAAGGTTACTGGCCCACAAGAAAGCTAGAAAGCGGATCTAGACTGAATTGAATCGCGAACTCTTTGGTTGCAGTTAACATCATTACTGGTGAATTCTCCATGCCGTGGAAGGCGAAAGTCATTGTTAACTATTTCCACTCCCAGCTGAACAGATTTGAAGACTGGTGGATCACTCTTAACCCTAACGGGGCCCTTCTTTCGCTTTCCTGTCTCTGTCTCTCGACTCTCCGATTAGTAGGTCAATCAATATCGGTTCGATGGTTGGTGGCTTGACTTTCGCTTCGATAGAGCTATTAGATGAGAAGAGACTTCGCGCCATGGAACATGCCCAGGTCTACCAGAAAAGGGGCTTTCAAGTGAATTCCAAAATAAGGGAATATAGAGAAAGGTCAACATAGGAGAGAAAGTCTTGAAAAAGATTATTTCCGGACGCCCAAGAGGGAAACTCCATTTAGTGCTCGATCTCTTCTGTCATGCATCATGGCTGGGTGAGTTGTCCCATTGCGAATGAACCTCCGTGCTTCCAATCTGGTCATGCACTTCTTTAAGATGTGGAACCTGGGAGCTTTCCTCTTATCTTATAATTATAAAGAGGGCTAAATCTTTCGTAGGGGGTAAGGATGGTGCCGAGGTCTTAATAGAAAGCGGTTGATAGTCCCGTCTGCTAGGCTTTTCCCTTCGCCTTTCTATCTCTTAGTTAAGGGGGTTTCAGAGAATCATCCGAACGAGATAAGGTTGTCAAATGGGGGAAGAGGAACGAGAGGCGTCCCTGGCTCACTAGTAGGTGACGAGGGGATTCAAAAAAAGGGCTCATTTCACCTGCCCATGCATTCGTTCGGATTTCTTCCTTCTTTACCTTTTCAACCCACCCTTACTAGTAAAAAAGCGAATTTGCCTCTTCCTGGTAATGAATTAAGCGGCAGCGAGGAGGTCCGGTTCCATAGTGATTTCGTCTGCTTTTGGAACTTAGATTCCTAGGGACAAAGAAAGTGACTTCGGACTTTTGAATTCTCAGAACCTCCTTCGAATGAAAGAACTTGAGAGGGTCTCACAGGCATCTCTCTTCGAGCGGCAGTGCAAGCTCGGATGGTGTTAGCGCTTTCGATTTTTCGAGATGGGAATGCCTATGATAGTAACCCAGTACAGGGATGCAAGGCTTTCTGACCTTCTGGCCTCTCGAATGACTCTGCTAGTTTACTAGACCCTCTATCCGACCCCCTATCAAGTAAGGAGTGCTAGGTTGTATGACTTCCTACCGGTCTTTGAAGCTATTAACTAATCTCTAGGGGCAAGTAGGACTAGTCTTTACGGCCATAGAGATTTAGGAGTTATTGCAAGACTGGTTGTTAGCGAGGGGAGAGACTTTCTAAATGAAGGTTAGTCTAAGTAAGGAAATGGGCACTCTGCTCACATCGAAGTAACTGCTGTCTCCCTTATGGTCGACGTTCTCTCCTCCCATCCTCTCCTCTCCCTACCGGTCGCCGAATAGAACTCTTCTTTGCCGTTCTGGTTGGCTTAGGGCGGTCGAACTCTCCCCTCCTCTCCTTAACAGTCGAGTGATTTATCATTCTCTCTCCCTCTTTCTATAGATAAGCGGGTTCTTCGATCATTCTAATGAAATAGGTTCGTTAAAGCCAATTGATCGAATTCTGTTTTAGATTCCTATTCCACTCCAACCGGTGCAGAACTCTTAACCTTTCTAGGACCCTCTCTACGGCAAGGTGTTGCTCTACTCTTTCCACTTGCTCCCTCGTGTATAGCGGTTGAGTTCTTCGCCTCACGGTTTGGCTACCCATCGTCATTCCCTCTCTGTCTAAAGTGAGAGGGGTTCTCTGCGCACAGTGTAAGATTCCCCTGGATGGGTCTCGTAGGCAGCAGCATTCGTCTTGCCTTTGCCGTGATTGTCCGTTGTTCCCTTGGTGCGCTGTCATTGACGGTGTAAATCTGTTCGTTCGAGAAAACATGTTGATCTCTTTCCATATCCTATCCCCGGTTGTTGCCCTATCAAGATGTGTCCACCCCTTTTCCGATTGATTAGTGCTGTCCCCCTTGCGTTCCCTCCCTTTGTGAAGAATTCCATTTCCCTTTTTCTCCACTCTTCTTTCTTCCTTTCTTATTCTCCTGTTGGAAGTACCTAATCTGCTTTTTGAAATCTTTCCTTTCTTATACAAGATTCTAAGATCCTTCCCCTGTATATAAGTCTGTGCTATTTTTCCCCTGGCCGACGCTCCCCTTACTGGTATCAGTGCAAGGGCAATTAGTACGGGTTGCCATAGTTGTCTGGATGGATTGGAACGAAGGGATGAAGGAGGGCCGGCCTGCCCAACAAGTAGACCGGAATAACTAGCTTCTAGTCCAACTAGCTAGAGCTCCAGCCCAAGCCTCCAAATCGAAGCTTCGGAGAGCCTTCTCCCATGCGATGAGATGAATTCTGTCTCTCCATCCAACACCAGACCGTGGACATCTCGTCCGAATTCCTTCAATCCTAGCAGCCATTCCTTTCGGGACCCCAGGAGGGAATAAAGGCATGAAGAGTGTATTTCATTAAAAACAAGGCTTTACCTAATTAGGGCGGGCACCTTTCCAACCCGAAAGCTTCTTGCTGAATTTCTCTGTAACTGAATTCCAAAGTTCATCTCTTCATCTTCCCAGCATACCAAAATGAACCGAAAGACCGCCTTTCCTGCGTGTGCGTGCCGTTGACTCCTCTAGCCAGTTGCTAAGAAAAAGATTAGAAACGCCTTACTGAATTTAGAATAGTGGCATTTTTTCTGCAGATATGGAGTTTGTTGAGAGGACTTGCATCCTTCGTTCGTAGTGGTCATTTATAGCTGTTTTTCCAACTGAACCTAATTTACTATTTTGCGACAAGAGGGGGCTCTTACTTCTTTCATCTCTAGGTTGAGTACTAGCAAGTCAGGGATAAGAGAAAAGCCTGGGAAGGAATCGGGTTTTCAGCATCTGTAGTGGAAGAGTGTACTGGTGGTGGTTTAGTTAGAGACAACAACGGGAAGGGGGCTCTCTCTTCTTTCAGCTGATTCTCCTTTGGATAGATGGGGGTGTCGGTGTAAAGATCGCATGGAACAGTAAATGGCAATGGAATCAAACCTCCTCCTATATTACTATTACTCACAACATCAATCATGCGTCTATCAACCACGGGATCTAAGACATAGAAGAAAGATGGCTGTTTTTAATGTAATTGAACTACTTTGCCTTCGTTTGTTCGCTCCTCCCATCGGGAAAAGGGCTCCCCTATGAACATAGCCAAGGCCAAGTGGGGTCCAACAGGGCAGAAGACCAAGTCCTTTGTGCGGGTGGTAATGGGCCTTACTTATTCTGTTCCCTGGAATTCTCACTGATTGTTTGGCTTGCCTAGGTTGTCTAATACTAATAACAGGATCTAGGGGTGGGTCTGCTTTCTTATTTCCAGATTGTTGGAATCGAAATTCTCTAATTCATGATTCTGCCATTCTCACTTTTGGAAGGGCGAGAGGGCTTGGAATGAATTCTTTGAGGGCCTATATTTATATTAGATGGAGGAAAAGCTCTACTTATACGGAGAGGGGGGGCTCCCTAACCAGCTTGATCAATAAAGACATTGCTTCTTCATGGATTGGTTCCTCAAGGTGACTTTCCGCGATAAGATCAATAATATAACTCCTGAACGAAAGCTGACTCCACTGGGGTGAGAACTCCTTTTTACCAGGCAGAAAGCATCCTCTCTTCTAGTTTAGCCCTGCTATCGAAAGCTAAAGCTTCTGTTACTGACTGTACGCCTACTTCTCTTCCTCGCTCTTCACCGGTTGGAATGGAATAGGGCTCGAAAGGCTTTCTTCCATGGCCATAGCCTTATCCATAATGGCTTTTTGGGCTATATGCTTTTCATCTCTCTTTCCCCTTCCGCTTACTGAAGAACTGGATAACATGCTAAAATCCTTGCTCCGGTGGCTGGAAAGGCGAGAGGTAGCTAGTAGGCCTTGACTCAGTCCCATGGTTGGCCCTATGGGAATCCATGCCCCGGGGGTACCTACCGCTTTCGATTCGAACTCGATCTTATTAAGTTGGAGATTCAATAGATAAAGTGTTCCGTGAGGAGCGGGAGCCACTCGCACTTATTGAAGAAAACGTCAAAAGAATAAAGAATAACGTATAATATAGGTTGGTGTTAGATCAGAACAGAAAGGTGACCACCGAGGTTGGCTTAACCTAACTTGATGACACGCTTATAGAGTTTTCTTTCGGTGATCAGTCAATGAAGTCATTCTGAATCCCTGACTGGGTCAAATCTGTCTGACATCGTACCTTAGTCTCACTATGTTCAACTAAGCCACTCCTTTCAGTTGAGCTGAATTACATTCAACCTCTCTTTCAGCTCATCATTCTCTTAATCTTAATTAGGGATATAGGGGTTCTCTGTCAGAATAGCTGCTGGATATACCTCGTTTAACACCATGCTTCCTCCGAAGCTTTCATCTGAGTAGTCACTACGCCCTACCCTATCGCTGAGTCTTTGGAAGCATGGTGTTAAACGAGGTCGGTGAAGCATACCTTCCATCCAGTGCTATGTTTGCAAGAGAAGGTGTGATCGTAGGAGCTCAACCTGTTGCCGGTGGTTTGAGACATAACCGCTACTAGGAGAAGTCAAGGATAGGAAGTTGGTGCTGTCATTCAAGCTATAGGCTATGACTTTATTTTAGCAATCACTTTTTGAGTGAGTCCCATCCCAGCGAGACAAGCATCTTTAGGGACCGATTCACTCCACTTGGCATTCACAGCATTGACCTTTGTCCGTCGCTTCTTTTGGGGTGGCAGTCACGCGGATACTTTCGAAGAGGGAGAAAGAAGAGCGCTTCTTAAACATTTGTGTCTTTCATACAATAATTCTATCTGCCATTGTCTCAGAAGAGAAGGGCTGAAGTCACTTTCTTTAGAAGAAGGGTTCATTCGGGTAAAGCAATTAGACTTAAAATAAGAAATTTCGCATGTCCTTACCAGTAAGTTTTCAGCTTCTTGCGGTAATCAGAACATAAAAGACAATCATACCGACGAGGTGAGTCCCACCGTCACATCCCAATACCGCGCAGGCAAGTCCTTTGAAGCTCTCCTTTTTGACTAGTCACGCCCACCATGGGATTTATGGCGCGGGGAAGAGAAGACTTTAACAAACAAGCCAAGCCCTTCGGCCTGGGCCATTCAGAACACGTTTTACTCCCTGTCCAGGCAGCTAATTCTTTCTTGAAGGTAATGTCCTAATAGATCTAATAGATATGGAAAGGTTGATTTGTGCTTTTTGCTTCCGCACCGTCATAAGACGAAAGGCAGGTGTACATGACTTCAATTTAGGCTTGGGGGTGTTCCCGTCATACTCTACTCGTTGATGAGGGCATGATATCTGATAGCTACTGGTCCTCCGCATTAGAGAAAGTAGTTCCAAGAAGCATTTCTCTTGTTGCCCGCCCTATAACTAGAGTAGATTTCACTGAAATTGGATGGAGGTGCATCAACCCCTTTTCTGCTAGGCTGGAACGCCGCTTTTCCGAAAGGTTGGATAGTTTTTTGCTTTCTACAAAAATTTCATGATTTAGAGGCCTTCCTAAACTAAATCCTCTTAGCGGTAGCAAAAAATTCCTCCTTTACTCAAGGTAGGCTTTAGTGATAATCTTTACTCCAAGCGAAGATTTAGGAACAAGTGGTAGGTACGAGCATAGAAAGTTTCATCGTAGATAAGCAAAGTCCAATGCCGAAGATGGCAAGTGAGACCGATCAATAAAGCTCGTAATAGGATGCCAGGAACCTGGAACCAACCACCAAATACCAATGTTGTCACCGGACCCAGTTATGCTATCGCCAGGGAATAAAGTCCTTGCTTTCTCTACCAGGAGATGGTTTAGCGCGAGTAGTAGGAAGTGTAGGCATCAGAGAGGCCCCGTGCAGTGCTTGCCTTTCTACCTCTCTCCGTATTGCATTCATCCCCATCTTTCCGTTCTCTTATAATGAAGATAAATGAATATATTATATAGAACGAATGTGAGCTCGGAAGGAAATGTGTCTCTCCAACTCGTACTTTGCTACCTAGATCTTAGTATGTACGGGTATCGATAATGGAAGAGACTAGATCAAATAGGGCAATTTGTAATGCTCTCTTCCTTCCTGTCCTAAAGAAGGTAAATCTCATCGGCTGCCATTCTTCTTAGTTCTGAGGTATCTAATGCTGTCTTTCCGGATTTCTTCTTATAGAAGAAGTATAAATAATTGTTGCTACTACGGTTAAGAAGACTCTTATTATGTATGGACAGTCCAGGAACGAGACCTTCACCTAACCGGTTGGCTCGTTGTTAACAAGCAAATGCGAAGGAAAAAGTTTCAATCTCACATTTCGATGTCACTGCTGAATGCGGTTGCTTGAAAGGAAAATTGAACATACGGAAGAGAGAAAGCAGTCTTAGCAAGAACCCTTTTTAGGGTTTGATCATAACCCCTAGCCGAGGAGCTTCTTTGGCCAGTTGCTTCATGACATGAAAGAGAGGAACTGCTAGTCTTTAAGCTTGAAGGGCCTTGCTCCAATGATTTTGACTTCTTACTTCTTCTCACTCAACTTCCTTAGAGAACAGCGAGAACTCGAAACCGATAACAACCCTAATGGGTGAACCCATCAACAGCTAGAAAACCATTTTTCAACAACGAAGTAGCAACTACCTTAAATCAGCTATTAATACGGTTAGCCCCTTCGGGAAGAACCCGGATAAAATAGCTATACAACAAGAGACATTGCCCATACAAAGACTTGAGGTGACTAGCCTTAGGGCAATAAGGAATGTCGGGATGCTAAAGAGATATTGCCATGAGACTAGTGCAAAGAAGTAAGAAGAAGTCAAAGTGAAATCTGTTAATTCATTAAATATCTGTCTCGCCCTTAGCTTGCAAACAAGCCCTTTATCAAGCAGGCGTCTAAGAATAAGAAGTCCCTGCCCTTTCGATTGTTTTTACAATTCGATGACATATTTCCCCCAGAAAGTATACAGCAAATTCTTTCTGTGAAAACGGGGAAAATTCAACGTATGGCAGAATTAGATCCTGATCTTTGGACCGAGCAAAGCAAAGAGACTGAAAGTAGATAGGAGTACAAGGGCATTTCAAACGAAAGGTGCATTTCCTCAGTTGATAGAAGAAAGAGTGCAGCCCAGCGCTACGGGGGCTAAGAGCCATGGCTGACTTATAAGGAGAGTCTACGGTAAGCAAGAGAGTCCACGGCACCTAAGCTATTCACTAGGATTGGTTAGTAGTCTTTGATTATGAGACTAGGGAAAGTGAGACCATAGCCCTAAGCTCTTCTTTAATAGCTTATAGTGCACTGAACTGGGAAAGAGAATGAAAGATTGATTATTGTAAGCAAGACCCTAATCTAAAGCCAGAATCAAAGGCAATGCCACGGGGGAGTGAAAGGTGGCATGAAAGTAGAATCAGATTCTCCGAAGCAGACTGGCTTGAATTCATGTCATGCTTGAAGACTGCTTGAAAGCTAATCCTGCCTTCCTTCTTGCTTGACTGACTTTCAAAAAATTCCACCGGGGAAGGATCCACGAAAGCCCTCGCTTGCTACCGCTCTTCCTGTGCGATCCCGCCTGTGAACTATATCATTTGACGAGTCCAATACATTAGTCGTCGCTATGTCCGCCTCATGGAGCACCCTTAGTATCCGGAGAAGAAGATGATAGTTGATAGATAAGAAAGAGGGCTCAGAGAATTTATCCTTGTGATGCAGCAGAAGCTTCGCTTTCCTCTCCCTATTGGTTTTCGAAACAATCACTTCAGCAGGGTACGGTGTACCGCGCTTTGCTGCTTGATGAGCATTGCTTGCTTAATAGACTTTGATACTGGCCCAGAAAGATAGAAGGAAAAGGCCATCATTATTCGCTCTACAAAGCTTCGTTTGAGAGCCGATCTACTTTGGTTAGCCGAAAAGACTCGTAAGGGAATCGGAACATACTCAGATAGCACAACAACGAAGGCAACCGATCCTTCAATCGGGCCATATCCATTTACTGGAGAACGAGCAGGGAAGCCGGCCAAAACCTTACCTAGAGGGTCACTTATCTCTCCTACACTGATGGACAAAGATGTTCGGAAAGAGAGTTCCTAAAAGCAGGCGTGCTCCTATTAGAATTCTAAGAGAATATGATAGATACCTCTCCCCCCACTTTTGGTGCACTTCTTTGAGGAGCAAGCTGGGAATGATCAATCTCCATTCGCTTGGAGGAGTGTTAGCGTCCATGGTACTAGTTTTAACAGGCCTTTTCAAAGTAGCTTTGTGGGCGATATCGTATGGTTGGTATCTCACCGCATAAGTGTCAGGGATGGCGTAGTTCATTAGTGCTTTCCCGAGGATGTCTGTGCGTGCTCTCCCGTCTTTAGTCTTTCTCGGCGTCAACCCCAAAAAGAATAATTTGAGCATTACCCGCTCTATCAGATAGGACGACCTACTCCTTAGTTGAACCAGACTTTGCCACTCACCTTCATCCGAAAAAGAAAGAGACCGCACGAAAGCAGTTTTTCCTAAACGGTGATACCGCCAGGTTTGAAACTTCAATCTTTTAGCAGCTTGTGGGGCCTGGCCTGAAGGTGATATTAATACCACTCCGGCCCCTGCAGCCCCCAAAGTGCTAGATCCATCGAAGTAGAGAGTCCATGGAACCACCTCTGCAAAGGCGAGGACTTCTTCATCGAGCTCCACTGGTTCGAAAACATTCATGGCATGATCTGCCAAGAAGTCTGCAAATGCCTGTCCTTTGACCGCCTTCATAGGAACGTACCGAAAAGTGAACTCGGATAGCCCTAGGATCCACTTCCCAATTCTCCCCTTCAACACGGGTCTGGTCAGCATATACTTAATCAGGTCCGTTCGAGCAATTACCAACACTGTTGTGGAAAGGAAGTAGTGTCGGAGCTTGGTTGCTGCAAAGTAGAGCGATAAGCACATCTTCTCGATCGGCGAAGAATAGGGCCCTGTAAGACCCTGCTGAGATAATACACGGCCTGCTCCTGCCCTGAATCAGATCGAATTGGGGCATAGGGGATGATTGTAGATAGACCATCAGCATAATCAATTCTCGTAAACCAAGAACCATCAAGCAATTTCATTTGTTCCTAATTGGGTAAACCGGCTCATTCGCCTTTACCACTCCACTCTGTTTGTAGGAAGGTACTTCCGGCCCTCCTCAAGGATACCCGCAATGATTGGGTCAAGATTGTGATGTAGGAATAACCATTTTCTCTATATCCCCCATCTGTGTATAAGGGTCAGCAAGCTCCGAATCCCGTTCGTTCCTTTCTTGGGTCAAGGAGCAATTTCAAACATTTCCATTTTGATATTGGATTTCCCTTTTCAAGATGTCTCAGAGCAAGCAAAGTCTGACCTTATCTACTTATAAGCGCAGAGGGAAAGTAGCAACTTGATTTGGACCATAGGGGGCTTCCTTCCGAACTACGGATAGGCTACCGGGCTTTGCACTTCGGCCCGTGAGAATACCGTGCTCTATCTCTTCTCTCACCCGACAGAGAACTATCGTCTCGCTTTCGCTATTTATTGCAAAAAAAGAAAAGACAAGGGGGGACATAAAGGCCTTACCCCTGAACATCAAAACAAGCTAGGGAGCTATTAAATAAAATGGAGTCTGAATGAGTATGACCATAAGCAGCCAAACAATCTGCAGCTTTGTTGCCCCCCTAAAGACATGAGAGAATTTCGATAAATAAAAATGTCCTTTCCCAGCAAGCACAACTCACTAGCATGATCCTAAGAAAGCCACACTGTTCTTTTTTGATTTGGCACCATTAAACCAGGAAGCCAAAAGATGGTGAAGAGAGGAGCTTTATAAAATAAATCCACATTGAGACTAGGAGAGAAATGAGACCCTATTATCTATCCTAGCAATATCAGAGAGAGGTGATCCACTCTTTCTATGCAAGGAGAGGAACAGCAAACACATTTGGAGGCAAAATGAATTCCAACCCTGCTATCAACAGCAATGGCATTCTTAATTAGTATTAGTTTCCACAAAAAAACACCCATTTTCAAGGGCAACCATTTGTTCCAAAGATTTTGATAAAGAGATCTCTAGCCAGTCTCTTCTTTTGAGAGGACAACTCAATCAACTCGGCCCCTCTAAAATACTGAAAGCGAGAGTGAAGCATGTGTTTCGTTTACATTCTAACTATTTTCCCATAGTTAAGAGAGTCAAGACGATCTTCCTTTTCTTTTGTCCTAAGCCCCAGTCATCCGTGGAGCCTTTTCATAGCTAGGCCTCCTCTTTTTCGATGACTTAGGAGGTAAATTCTCTTCTCGCAATTAGGAGTCAGTGGATGACATCCCATTCTACGAGTTTACTTACGGCTGGAGTAAGCAGAGAGTCAAAAAAGTCCAGGGAAGCTTTTCAAGTAGGATTCGAACCTACGCCCGACTAGTCAGTTACCAGCCGACCGCTCTACCACTGAGCTTGAAATCAAAAAGGGGTTTTCCGGTGATTAAGGTAAGGTCTTGGGTCGAAAAGTAGGTATAAGGATATGCATATTTGAACAAAAAATGTAACTAAGCCCTTATCAAAAACAACTATTCCAAAGAACCGGTTTCACTGAATAAAGCCATTATCGTCCACAGATATGAAAGCCCCAATACAAGTAACTGGGTCGGGACTAAACACATAACCTTTCCAACAAGACCTAGTCCATTCAATAACTCCTCCCATTTGGGTACATGAAATTCCTTCCATTTTCCAATCCCAAGAGGAACGCAAATTTCATAATCATAACGAGCGTGTGGCATTTTTTGAAACTGTTCTTCGAAAGCTCGGTCAAATTCATCTAAAAAAATTGAATAAGACGGGAGCTCTAAAATAAATAGTTGGTATTCCTTCCTTAGACGACCAATCTTTCCCAGTCTTGTCTATAATGGGCGAGTGAAGAAAGGATGAGACCTGAAAATCTTTTGATCTTTCACCACAGATTCCAGTTTAGACAAAAGACGCGAACGGGAAAGGATATGCGTCTGCAATCAATTGTTCTTGATGGTTAGGTTACCTTGTTGAGCGCCCGATAATCAATGCCCAAGGCTCCCGCTTTTTCTGGAATAAAATAAAACAAGGGCTCCCCAACCTTAACCTTTTCCCCAGCAAGATAGGGAAAAAGAGCCTTGGAGGCTGGAATAGAAATAGGAAAACTTCCTTAAATTCTTTCCTGAGTTCAACCAAGCCCCTTAACTAATAGATGCTAGTTGGGGGGGCCATCTGCTAAACCCAGCCCCACTCTAAGTAAGTTAAGGGGCTTTGGCTCCAGGCTCCAACTTGATCTTGTGGTAGACTGGGGGCACTTGGCAACTCACTCGTGGGGCATGAAATCCCCAAATTACTAAAGTACTTGCTGCACTTCTTGGGAAAGAAGTCGTCTTGGTATTGGATCCGCTCTTCTCTTAGCATGAACATGAATTCTATTCTATTCGTCTTCTTTATTCAGCCCCCACCCGAACCCTTCTTAAGACCACCAAGCCCTCCCGAATGAGTTCTACTATAGAAGCTTTCAACGTAGACCCGGGGACAAATCTTTCACTCACTGAGAAGTGAAAACCTGTGACTAGATCGTCCTGAAGACGGATGCGACGGGAAGAAGTGGCATTTGGAAGTGTTGCTGACTTAACATTTAGGTTTCGGCATAACAAAGCTTGCACTGTCTTTTCGCACTTAGGCGCACTGCGTGCCATTGGTAATGATTCTAC